TCTCTGACAGATGGTCAGAACTTCATCTGGGTTCGAATCCTATTGAGAGGTCCACCAGAGATCAGAAATTTTTGAAGAAAAAACAAGATGTTTCTTTTGTCCCTTCCAGGCGAGCGGAAAATAAGGAAATGGTTGATATATTCAAGATAATTACGTATTTACAAAATACCGTCTCAATTCATCCTATTTCATTCTTGAACAAAAATCCATTTTTTGATTTATTTCATCTATTCCATGACCGGAACAAAAGGGGATACACGTTACACCACGATTTTGAATCAGAAGAGAGATTTCAAGAAATGGCAGATCTATTCACTCTATCAATAACCGAGCCGGATCTGGTGTATCATAGGAGATTTGCCTTTTCTATTGATTCCTACGGGTTGGATCAAAAAAAATTCTTGAATCAGGTATTCAACTCCAGAGATGAATCGAAAAAGAAATCTTTATTGGTTCTACCTCCTCTTTTTTATGAAGAGAATGAATCTTTTTATCGAAGGATCAGAAAAAAATCGGCCCGGATCTACTGCGGGAATGATTTGGAAGATCCAAAACGAAAAACAGCGGTATTTGCTAGCAACAACATAATGGAGGCAGTCAATCAATATAGATTGATCCGAAATCTGATTCAAATCTATGGGTACATAAGAAATGTATCTAATCGATTCTTTTTAATGAATAGATCCGATCACAACTTCGAATATGGAATTCAAAGGGATCAAATAGGAAATGATACTCTGAATCATATAACTATAATGAAATATACGATCAACCAACATTTATCGAATTTGAAAAAGAGTCAGAAGAAATGGTTTGATCCTCTTATTTCTCGAACCGGGAGATCCATGAATCGGGATCCTGATGTATATAGATACAAATGGTCCAATGGGAGCAAGAATTTCCAGGAACATTTCCTTTCTGAACAGAAGAACCATTTTCAAGTAGTGTTCGATCGGTTACGTATTAATCAATATTCGATTGATTGGTCCGAGGTTATAGACAAACAAGATTTGTCTAAGTCACTTCGTTTCTTTTTGTCCAAGTCACTTCTCTTTTTGTCCAAGTCACTTTTCTTTTTGTCCAAGTCACTTCCCCTTTTCTTTGTGAGTATCGGGAATACCCCCATTCATAGGTCCGAGATCCACATCTATGAATTGAAAGGTCCGAATGATCAACTCCGCAATCAGTTGTTAGAATCAATAGGTGTTCAAATCGTTCATTTGAATAAATTGAAACCCTTCTTATTGGATGATCATGATACTTCCAAAAGACCGAAATCCTTGATCAATGGAGGAACAAGATTACCATTTTGCTTCAAAAAGATACCAAAGTGGGTGATTGACTCATTCCATACTAGAAATAATCGCAGGAAATCCTTTGATAACACGGATTCCTATTTATCAATGATATTCCATGATCGAGACAATTGGCTGAATCCCGTGAAACCATTTCATAGAAGTTCATTGATATCTTCTTTTTATAAAGCAAATCCACTTCGATTCTTGAATGATCCAAATCGCTTCTGGTTCTATTGTAACAAAGGATTCCCTTTTTATGTGGAAAAGACCCGTATCAATAATTATGATCCTACATATGGACAATTCCTCACTATCTTGTTCATTCGCAACAAAATATTTTCTTCGTGCGTCGGTAAAAAAAAACATATTTTTGGGGAGAGAGAGACTATTTTGTCAATCGAGTCACAGGTATCTGACATATTTATACCTAACGATTTTACACAAAGTGGTGACGAAAGGTATAACTTGTACAAATTTTTCCATTTTCCAATTCGATCCGAGCCATTCGTTCGTAGAGCTATTTACTCGATCGCAGACATTTATACAACACCTCTAACAGAGGAACAAATAGTTAATTTTGAAAGAACTTATTGTCAGCCTCTTTCAGATATGAATCTATCTGATTCAGAAGGGAAGAACTTGCATGAGTATCTCAGTTTCAATTCAAACATGGATTTGATTCACACTCCATGTTCTGAGAAGGATTTCCCATCTGGAAAGAGGAAAAAAAAACGGAGTCTTTCTCTAAAGAAATGCGTTGAGAAAGGGCAGATGTATAGAACCTTTCAACGAGATAGTGCTCTTTTCAATCTCTCAAAATGGAATCTCTTCCAAACATATATGCCATGGTTCCTTACTTCGACAGGGTGGAAATATCTAAATTTCACCACCCTTTTAGAGATTTTTTCAGAACCATTGCCGATACTAAGGATACTAAGTAGCAGGCACAAATTTGTATCCGTTTTGAGAGATATTATGCATGTATCAGATATATCATGGCCAATTCCTCAGAAGATTCTTCCACAATGGACTCTGACTCTGAAAAGTAAGATTTCGAGTCTGATAAGTGAGATTTCGAGTAAGTGTTTCCAGAATCTCCTTCTGTCCGAAGAAACGATTCATCGAAATAATGAGTCACCCGTTCCATTGATATGGACACATCTGAGATTAACAAATGCTCGGGAGTTCCTCTATTCAATCCTTTTCCTTCTTCTTGTTGCTGGATATCTCGTTCGCATACATCTTCTCTTTGTTTCCCGAGCCTCTAGTGAGTTACAGACAGAGTTAGAAAAGATCAAATCTTTGATGATTCCATCATACATGATTGAGTTGCGAAAACTTTTGGATAGGTATCCTACATCTGAATCTGAACTGAATTCTTTCTGGTTAAAGAATCTCTTTCTAGTTGCTCTGGAACAATTAGGAGATTTTCTGGAAGAAATACGGGTTTCTGCTTCTGGTGGCAACATGCTATTGGTTGGTGGTTCCGCTTATGGGGTCAAATCAATACGTTCTAAGAAGAAATATTTGAATATCAATCTCATCGATCTCAGAAGTATCATACAAAATCCCATCAATCGAATCGCTTTTTCGAGAAATACGAGACATCTAAGTCGTACAAGTAAAGAGATCTATTCATTGATAAGAAAAAGAAAAGGGGTGAACGGTGATTGGATTGATGAGAAAATAGAATCCTGGGTCGCGAACAGTGATTTGGTTGATGATGAAGAAAGAGAATTCTTGGTTCAGTTCTCCACCTTAACGACCGAAAAAGAAAAAAGGATTGATCAAATTCTATTGAGTCTGACTCATAGTGATCATTTATCAAAGAATGACTCTGGTTATCAAATGATTGAACAACCGGGATCAGTTTACTTACGATACTTAGTTGACATTCATAAAAAGTATCTAATGAATTATGAGTTCAATAGATCCTGTTTAGCAGAAAGACGGATATTCCTTGCTCATTATCAGACAATCACTTATTCACAAACCCCGTGTGGGGCTAATAGTTTTCATTTCCCATCTCATGGAAAACCCTTCTCGCTCCGTTTAGCCCTATCCCCTTCTAGGGGTATTTTAGTGATAGGTTCTATAGGAACTGGACGATCCTATTTGGTCAAATACCTAGCGACAAACTCCCATGTTCCTTTCATTACGATATTTCCGAACAACTTTCCGTATTCGTATTACAAGCCTGAAGGTTTTTTTATTGATAATAGTGATAGTGACGATAGTGATTATCGTGACGATATCGATATTGATGATAGTGACGATATTGATGATGACCTTGATCTTGATACGGAGCTGCTAGATATGACGAATGTGCTAACTATGGATATGCCGCCGAGTATATATGGATTTTATATCGATATCACCTTTCGATTCGCATTAGCAAGAGCAATGTCTCCTTGCATAATATGGATTCCAAACATTCATGATCTGTATGTGAATTACAGATCCTTCGGTCTATTACAGAACTATCTCTCCAGAGATTGTGAAAGATATTCCACTAGAAATATTCTTGTTATTGGTTCGACTCATATTCCCCAAAAAGTGGATCCCGCTCTAATAGCTCCGAATAAATTAAATACATGCATTAAGATACGAAGGCTTCTTATTCAACAACAACGAAAGCACTTTTTCATTCTTTCATATACTAAAGGGTTTCACTTGGAAAAGAAAATGTTCCATACTAACGGATTCGGGTCCATAACCATGGGTTCCAATGCACGAGATCTTGCAGCACTTATCAATGAGGCCCTATCCATTAGTATTACACAGAAGAAATCAATTATAGAAACTAATACAATTAGATCAGCTCTTCATAGACAAACTTGGGATTTGCGATCCCAGGTAATATCGGTTCAGGATCATGGGATCCTTTTCTATCAGATAGGAAGGGCTGTTGCACAAAATGTACTTCTAAGTAATTGCCCCGTAGATCCTATATCTATCTATATGAAGAAGAAATCATGTAAAGAAGGGGATTCTTATTTGTACAAATGGTACTTCGAACTTGGAACGAGCATGAAGAAATTAACGATACTTCTTTATCTTTTGAATTGTTCTGCCGGATTGGTCGCTCAAGATCTTTGGTCTTCACCCGGACCTGATGAAAATAATTGGATCGCTTCTTATAGATTCGCTGAGAATGATTCTGATCTAGTTCATGGCCTATTAGAACTAGAAGGCGCTCTGTTGGGATCCTCACGGACAGAAAAAGATTGCAGTCAGTTTGATAATAATCGAGTGACATTACTTCTTCGGTCCGAACCAAGGAATCAGTTAGATATGATTCAAAACTATGAAAAATACGAATCGGAGTTTGAAGAAGAGGAAGAGGACATCGACCCGCAACAAATGGAGGAGGATTTATTCGATCACATAGTTTGGGCTCCTAGAATATGGCGCCCTTGGACCAATCTATTTGATTGTATTGAAAGGCCCACTGAATTGGGATTTCCCTATCGGGCCGGATCATTTCGGGGCAAGCGGAGCATTTATCATGAAGAGGATGAGCTTCAAGAGCATGAGGAGGAGTTCTTGCAGAGGGGAACCATGCAGTACCGGACACCAGATAGATTTTCCAAAGAACAAGGCTTTTTTCGAATAAGCCAATTCATTTGGGACCCTGCAGATCCATTCTTTTTCCTATTCAAAGATCAGTCCTTTGTCTCTGTGTTTTCACGTCGAGAATTC